CATTCATTCTTTAGTTCATTTCTCAAAAAACTTCAATTGGTACACGCAAGAAATAGGCCAATTCGGCAGCTTTTTGTTCAATTTCTCGTGGCGTAAAATTCTCATCAGTGCGCGTCAAGGGAATGGCCCCCTGTCCCCGGATTTCCATATAAAGAACACGACGAGCATAAATACCCTCTTTAACTTCTATTCGGACAGACTGAATATCGTTTATCAGAAATCGCAGGAAGACACGACGATTTTTTCCAGGGAATCCCCAACGAAAAATACACACTATTCCTTCTTTTCTATCGAATCGATCATAACCACTACCTACATTCCACGAAATTGTACACCATAAATAGGCGCTAATAAAAAGACCCGCGACCCCATAAAAAGACATTACGAGCCCTTGTGGAAAAAAAATTATTTGTTGAGACGGAAATAAAGATATCAAATTTTTACCAAGATAACTGGAAGTTCCAACCAATAAGAAGCCTAATGAACCTAAAAAAAGGATAATGGCCCAGCAAAAATTACTTATTTTTCGAGACCCCCTTATAAGTTCTATCCATATATGTTCTGATTGCCAACTCATACTTGATCTGATTTCATTTTATTGGAATTGAGAGCATAACCCAATGAATTTAATTTTACTGTTTTTGTTTCCGAAATAACTCTCATCAACTAGCACTATTTTGATGTGAACCTTTAGGAATAGTTCATAAAATTTAGGAATAGTTCATAAAATTCGTTAGATGGAAAAAACCTCTTCACTTCATGACCCTACTAAGGATATCGACATACATATTAATATACGGCCTTTCCATTTTAGACATCCGCCAATCCTGATTCTAGTTGAAAATAGCTAGAATTCATTTACCCATGTAGCATTTTCTGTATGTATAAAAGCTCTTCCATTTATGTATGTTCGATTTCTGTTCAGCAGAAACCCCATGTTATACCATATTCCAATAAATAGAGAGTTTTGTTATCTAAGTTCAAAAAAAAAATGAGATTTAGTGCTATCAGATCTAAACAATCTTGTTTTTTTGAACATAAAGAAATAAAGAAGCCATTGCCATTGCCGGAAATACTAGGCCTACTAAAGGCACAAAAATAGAGGGAAAGTTGAAAGTTATCATAGAATGAATACCTCGATTTACTATTTGTACCTAATATTATTATATTGTTTCTATTCTTATAAATATATCTTGTAAGAATTCTAATTAATAATTTTCAATTAAGAATTCTAGAATTCGAATTCTTATTAATTCGATTCTAAAATTCGATTCTAATTAGTATATTGTAATTATGAGATTTTCATTTTAATTAATATAGATCAAAGTATATATCTAAGTGAGTATATATAATAAGTGCAAGGAATGTAGAACTAAATAAATGGACTTATTCATCTTTCGACATGAAAGATATGTATGATAATTTAGTTTCTTATTCTTCCTCTATTCTTATTCATTTGTTCTTGTCTATTTAATAAAGAAAGGGTTTTTTACAAATTACCAAAAGATTTCTAGGCTTCTTAGTCAAAATGATAGATATAGAAAAATACACAATTATATATTTTCTATATTTGAATTTATTCGATAATACATACGTAAGAGGGGAAGATGAACTTCGCCCAATTTCACAAAAGCAAGAATTCATTCTTTTATAGAGGCTTGCTGATTCGTAATCATGAATATTTAGTAATCAGAAATATTAGTAAAAAAAAAAAAGAAAAATTATATGCAACTTGTGATTCTTTCTACAATTAGATCTTATAGATCTTAAGTCAATAAAGAAAACCCCATTCTTCTTATTTTTACTTTGATTCCGATAAACTAACTACGCGTTTACTACAAAAAACTAATTAAACTTAATACTCTTTGAATTTTGATTCAAAGGAAAGAAAGCGTGGAGTTGAAATAACTCACTCAGAACGCTTTTTAAAGGATTACGTGGTACGATTAGATCGAATAAGCCTTTCTGAAATAAATATTCGGCCGCTTGTGACCCTTCGGGTACTGTTTTATTCAATGTTTGTTCAATTACTCTTTTACCCGCAAATGCAATGTAGGCATTGGGTTCGGCAATAATGATATCCCCCAACATACCAAAACTAGCTGTCACCCCACCCGTAGTCGGAGATGTAAGAATTGGTACATAAAATAGTTTTTTATTTGATTGATAATCGTATAAAGCAGAAGATATTTTAGCCATTTGCATCAAGCTCAAACTTCCTTCTTGCATACGTGCACCCCCAGAAGCACACACTAGAATAAGAGGTAGAAATTTTTTGGTAGCATACTCGATCAAACGGGTAATTTTCTCCCCGACTACAGATCCCATACTACCCCCCATAAACTGAAAATCCATAACCCCAATTGCTACGGGAATACCGTTTAATTGGCCTATGCCTGTTTGAACAGCCTCAGTTAACCCTGTCTTTCTTTGATAAGAATCAATACGATCTTTATACGGCTCCCTTTCCGAATGAAATTCAATGGGATCCAGAGAGACC